ACTTACGTGGTGGTTGGATGCGGAGACACATTTTATTTGGTTGTGAATTCCAACGTGGCAGATAAAATCATATATCTGCATGGCCCAATTAATAGTTCAAGTCACACACTCCCATAATCCATCTTCTCTTCAGAGAATCCACTTCAACTATTTGGTATCAAATAAGGAATACAATACTTCAGAGTTGAAGAGAGGTATCCAAAAAACATGTCTTATTTTTAAATAATCCATATTTGTAGCAATGAAATACAAGACTATTTTTTCTTCCTCCCCGAAATGATATATGATCAAAATTTAGATGATCTATCTTCTCTATAAAGGACCCGAAATACCTTGCTTACGTATCATTGGGAAGTGCATTAACATAAATACGGCAGTAAGAAGAGGCAATACAAAAGTGTGTAAACTATAAAAACGAGTCAAAGTGGATTGGCCCACACTAGCACTTCCGCGTAATAGCTCCACCAAAGGTGATCCTATTACAGGAATCGCGTCAGGTACTCCTGTCACAATTTTTACTGCCCAATAACCTATTTGGTCCCGAGGTAAAGAATAACCAGTTACACCAAAAGACGCAGTCAATACGGCCAGAATCACACCTGTAACCCAAGTTAATTCGCGGGGTTTTTTAAATCCCCCTGTGAGATACACACGAAATACATGCAAAATCATCATTAGAACCATCATACTTGCTGACCATCGATGAACTGATCGGATTAACCAACCAAAGTTAGCCTCAGTCATTATGTATTGAACAGAGGAAAAAGCCTCTGTAACGGTTGGACGATAATAAAAAGTCATAGCAAAACCCGTAGCTACTTGTACTAAAAAACAAGTAAGTGTGATCCCCCCTAGACAATAAAATATGTTGACATGAGGAGGAACATATTTACTAGTTATATCATCTGCAATCGCCTGAATCTCGAGACGTTCTTCGAACCAATCATATACTTTATTGGGATAGGTAACAGACCCCCCCTGAGAACCGTATATGAGAATTTCACCTCGTACGGCTCAAGCAGAAACAACACAAATCAAATACAGATTTTAACGGATATGTATAATATAAAGTTCAAATAAGCCACTTGATTCAATTTGCCCCAAAGATACGAAATAACAAAAATCCGGAATCTCTTCTTTGTGATGATAATGCCAAAAATATCAAGTTGGCTCCCCTGTTCTTCTTTTTTTTTATGTTAATTGTTAAATTAAAATAAAGGCCTCTTGAATCTTCTCTTTCCTATTATTTTTGTTTTTTGCGTAATAATGTAATAATGCGGATTGACTCTTGTTTTACTAGTTATTGATAGGAATTCCCTTGTTGAGACCCTGTGAATCAATTGAAACCTCAGATTCATACTAAGAACCACGATGATTTAATAAAACCCGCGCTAAACGCAAAGGTTCTCTGAGTAAGAACCATTTGATCATCACTTATCCAATTTCAATGAATGCATGTAATTAATAACTCAACAAAATCTAAAAAAGGATGTTCGTCAACCCAATTCAGTCTGAAGGAAGAAAAAGTGTTTGATTTAGAAAATACCTAATTTGCATTTTTTTGAGTCCGGTCGCGAGGTCTGACTGAATAGTAGGTATGAATCATAGTTCAAATATTTCTTTTCTTGATCTATTCTATAATATTCATATTTCGTGCTCCAGATACTAGAATAAATATCCAACGAGGTAGAATCATCTTGATAGAGATGACAGACTATTCTCTGTATTATCAATAGGATCAATTGTAACAAGTCACACACTCATATTCCGGAAATACCGAAACAAAAAAATTCCACGGTCGAACTACCAGAATGGTCTAGAAATATGAGTCTTAAGTACTTTTTTTATTGAAAACCTAGAACTAAGACTTTATATATAGTCCTTAGGAACCTAATTCATCGAAATTCCATCCAGTAAAACAGATGAATTATAAATTTCCAAAATGATAGATAGAAATATCGCAAACAAAGCCATTGCGACTCCCATAAGGGGTGTAGTCCCCCAGCCCGGAGCTACTTTACCATATTCCGAATTCAATGGTTTCAATAAATTTCCTACAGTAGTTTGTCGTGGCCGAGATTTAGAACTCTCCTCAACGGTTTGTGTAGCCATAAATCTTATTTAATGATTGGTTAAGATCTGTTGACTTTGTATACCTTTTCGTTGTAGTTGTAAATAAACGATCTTATTGTAGATCCATTGTGATCCTTAAATTATCTAGAAATGGAAACAGCAACCCTAGTCGCCATCTTCATATCTGGTTTACTTGTAAGCTTTACTGGGTACGCCTTATATACCGCTTTTGGGCAACCCTCTCAACAATTAAGAGATCCATTCGAAGAACACGGGGACTAATTTAAGTAATGAGCCTACCAATGGTGGGCTCCTTACTTAAAACTTAAAATTGAGATGATGAAAAATAATTTCATTTTTTAGTCGGAACCTTAGGTGGTTCTCGAAAAAAGATAGCGAAAAAAATTATCCCTAAAGTCGAGACTAAGAGGAATGTATAAACCAATGCTTCCATAGATTTGATCGTGGTTTACAATTATAGCTTCCACACCTATTAATTTGAGATCATTTACTAAAAGGGAAAGAGGGAAAAAATCAAAGAAAAGATGGCGATCAATCAAGTCAAAATTTTCTGGTACCTTAACCTTATGTCATCAAATAAAAAAGTAGAGGCGAAAGATACCAGAGTAATATTTTATTAGACTACTTGTCTTTTTGTAGTTGGATCTCCAAGCTTTTGGAATGCTCCAAATTCTACTTGAGTATCCAAATCCGGATCAATACCAGCAAAAACATCTCTGAACAAGGTTCTAGCGCCATGCCAAATATGTCCGAAAAAGAAGAGTAAAGCAAATGTAGCATGCCCAAAAGTGAACCAACCCCTTGGACTGCTCCGAAAAACACCATCAGATTTCAAAGTAGCTCGGTCTAATTCAAAAATTTCACCTAATTGGGCGCGTCTAGCATATTTTTTCACAGTAGCAGGATCGCTATAACTGACTCCATTGAGTTCGCCACCATAGAACTCGACAGTTACACCTACTTGTTCGACACTATACTTTGATTCCGCCCTTCTAAAAGGAACATCGGCTCTCACAATTCCGTCTCCGTCTACCAAAACTACGGGGAATGTTTCAAAAAAAGTGGGCATACGACGTACAAAAAGCTCGTGGCCTTCTTTATCTCTAAAGATGGGGTGTCCTAACCATCCAACAGCTATTCCATCCCCGCTGTCCATTGAGCCTGCTCTGAATAATCCCCCTTTTGCCGGATTATTACCAATGTAATCATAAAAAGCTAATTTTTCGGGGATTTTAGACCAAGCTTCTGAAAAACTAAGATTTTCTGCTAGTCCCGTGCCAACTCTTCGATATATTTCTTGCTGGAAGTATCCCTGATCCCACTGATAACGAGTGGGGCCAAATAATTCGATTGGGGTAGTTGCTGAACCATACCACATAGTTCCAGCAACAACGAAAGCTGCGAAAAAAACAGCAGCGATACTGCTGGAAAGTACAGTTTCAATATTGCCCATACGTAATCCTTTGTATAGACGTTGAGGCGGACGGACACTAAGATGAAATAGACCCGCTAATATGCCCAATGTACCCGCTGCAATATGATGAGAGGCTATTCCTCCCGGAACAAAGGGATCAAAACCTTCCGCGCCCCACGCTGGATTTACAGATTGTACTTTTCCAGTTAGCCCATAAGGATCGGACACCCATATTCCAGGACCATACAAGCCTGTTACATGAAATGCACCAAAGCCAAAGCAAGCCAACCCTGAGAGAAATAAATGAATTCCAAAGATCTTGGGCAAATCCAAAGAAGGTTTTCCCGTACGTTCATCAGAGAATATTTCTAGGTCCCAATATACCCAATGCCAGATAGCTGCCAAGAAGCACAAGCCAGAAAACACAATATGTGCCCCTGCCACACCTTCGTAACTCCAAATACCCGGATTCGTTATAGTTCCTCCTGAAATACTCCACCCACCCCATGAATTGGTTATTCCTAAACGAGTCATGAAGGGTATAACGAACATACCCTGTCTCCACATTGGATCAAGAACCGGGTCAGAAGGATCAAAAACTGCTAATTCGTATAGAGCCATCGAGCCGGCCCAACCAGAAACTAGAGCCGTATGCATTATATGGACAGAAAGCAACCGGCCGGGATCATTCAATACGACAGTATGAACACGATACCAAGGCAAACCCATGGAAATACCCCTTTTTATCAAATATCAAAGAAAAATGACACTATGTAACTTTATCGCATTGGAAAAGACTATCACTATGTATGTTATGTACCTAACCTTTCAGTATATTTTGTATAAGAAAGGGTTAAGATTTATTTCGTTTCGTTGAAAATAATGGAACAATTTTGTTTGTAAGAACAAAGAGAAGCAGATCTATTCTATACCCGATAAGTACCAATACGCAATGGGGCTTGGCCCCCTTTTTGGAGTTTTTGGATAATGAATGCATAGATACTTGTTTATCATTCAAATGATCGACCTGTTCGTGAAAATGTGTTCTTTATTCATATAGAATAAACAGAAAAAAAAAAAAAAAATGAAGACAATATTGGTACGTTTCCATATTAAAGTGAAGTATAGTACTTAACTTTTTATTTAATTTAATGCCCGTTGGTGTTCCAAAAGTCCCTTTTCGGAGTCCTGGAGAGGAAGATGCAGTTTGGGTTGACGTATAGTGCGACTTGTCAGATATATTAGGTCATATGGGGTTTACCCGTTCTCTTCACCGATCGAGATATCCTCCGTTTCGCCCAAGAAATCTTGATTGAACTATCAATTATTCGGAGCGTGAAGTGCAATTAGATTGATTTATATTGGGGATCAATACTATAAAGAATTTATGGTTAACTTGGAACGATAAAATAAAGTATCCAGGCTCCGTTCAGAAAATATCAAATTGGTAATATATATGATTACTATATTGTATCATAAACATTCTTTATTTAAATTTATGCTTTCTATATATTAATATTAGTAGGAATGATCTCAAACTGCCATTCAATGGCATAGAATAAAATATATAATAAATACATGAATACATGTAATAGTTTGAGGGAAAGCATGAAAATTGATTTTGAAAAAAAAAGAAGCGGTACTGAGATAATTTGCCCTATATGTGCAAATATAATTCGGACAGATCTTTACCCGGAGTAGAACACCAACCTAAAAGAATTGAAAGGGCCCATTCAGGAACAAGAAAATCACATCGTGATTTGAATCTCGATGAAATAATACATCAATGAGAGGTTAGTTTAATAAGTTCAATCAATTTTTTTTTTTTTATTAAGGAAGAGAAAGGGAACCAAAACTCATGTTTTTTGAAAAAATCAAATAAAGCCCTTCTTTAGAAAAAAACCTGTTACAAAAAAGAAATTAAGACTAGAATTGATACATTGATTGATTTTTTTCGTAATTTAATTTTAGGAACCGTATGCATCCAAAGGTGCACGTACGGTTCCTAAGGGATACTATTTTATTTTGTCCTAATCAACCGACTTCATCGAGAAAGATTACTTTTTTTAGGCCAAGAAGTTGATAGCGAGATCTCAAATCAACTTGTGGGTCTCATGGTATATCTCAGTATAGAAGATAATACTAGGGATTTTTATTTGTTTATAAACTCTCCCGGTGGATGGGTAATACCAGGAATAGCCATTTATGATACTATGCAATTTGTGCCACCCGATGTACATACAATATGCATGGGATTAGCTGCTTCAATGGGATCTTTCATTCTGGTTGGAGGAGAAATTACCAAACGTTTAGCATTCCCTCACGCTTGGCGCCAATGAGTTTTTATTGAAAAAAAAGACTATGCCTTCGCCATATCAAAATATCAAATATAAATAATAGAATTAGGAAAAATTGAAGTAATAATAGCATGGCACTTTGAGTTCGATATGAACAAACCATTATTGTTTTTTATAACATGAGATTTTATATCGAGATAGTAGTATGAAATAACCTTAACCTTTATTTCTGATTTGATCTTATGTGTCGGGAGGACATTTTAGCGTCACAAATCTTTTTTTTTGTCATATCAGAAAGACACTTTGGGATTGCCAAATCACGGACGAGATAAATATCTAATCTAATATAATATAAAGCAACAGAACCATCGTAGTATTTTTTGACTCTTATGAAAAGAAGGATGGTAAATGGATTATTCAACGATCTGACTGGATTGGATAGATTCTATTTCTTCCCTTATTCTTCTTCTATGGCTATGGAATGAAAGTGGGTAATAAATTCCATTGCAGAGCCGTATGCAATGCACAAAAAGTGCCTGTACGGTTGTTCAATTCTATTTTTTTCCTTTAATTTCATAATACGAAATAGAAGAACCATTCATGATGTTATATCAATATCATCAGGGTTATGATTCACCAACCTGCTAGTTCTTTTTATGAGGCACAGGCAGGAGAATTTATCCTGGAAGCGGAAGAACTGCTGAAACTTCGCGAAACCCTCACTAAAGTTTATGTACAAAGAACGGGCAACCCTTTGTGGGTTGTATCCGAAGATATGGAAAGAGATGTTTTTATGTCGGCAACAGAAGCCCAAGCCTATGGCATTGTTGATCTTGTAGCGGTTGAAAATGAAAATACTTCGGATTTCGTGTAAATCCATGATCCCGTTTTATTTTTAACCATCATTTAAATTTTCCATGATTTGATATTGAATCGAAATAATTCATAATCATCAATCATAAATCAGGTTAAGATAGATCTAAACCAACCCATTCTATAATATAATTATATATATCCGACATGCCAACTATTAAACAACTTATTAGAAATACAAGACAGCCAATAAGAAATGTCACGAAATCTCCCGCTCTTCGAGGATGTCCTCAGCGTCGAGGAACATGTACTAGGGTGTATGTGCGACTCGTTCAGATCATGAGCTTGAGCAAATGAGACAGTATCAATGATTATACCCTTATTGTTTCTTGTGTATTGTGTATAGAATTTATGGTTTTCATTGGTGCAAATCCAATCATCTCGATTTGAGATGAGAAGCAATTCTCCATTGGTAGCAAATGGTTATCCATTAAGCGGAGGAAATGGTATTTTAAGGATAGAATAAGAAGCAAAACAAAAAGGTTATGCTCACATTCTTGAAAGAACGGACTAACAGGGTCAGCTACCTAGCCAACTTTCATAATTAAATGCCGTCACTGTATGGATAGCTCTTATTGTGAAAAGACCTATTACTGTATAATTGATGGGTAGAGCCAAAGAATGTGAACTATACAAGTTAACAATACCATTTTATTAAATGAGAGACGAGGCTCCGGCGCATAGAGAGGGCCTCACCGTTTAAGAAGTAACCATAGAAACGATGGAACCCACTATTTTTTTTTAGTATTCGGTAAAAATTTTTATTTCCAGGTAAACTAAATGTCTGGCCTGGAAAGAATAAAAAATAATGGTTGGGAAGGTCATAGTAGCAAAAGCCATTGGAATTTATATTTTATATATCGGAATAATTCGTTTTGTTATTAATCGACCGGGGGGGACAAATAATGACTGAAAGAAGAGAATTCAATTAGTTATTCATTAAAGTTTAATTTGATTCAATGACCAGAGTTAAACGAGGGTATACAGCTCGGAGACGTCGAACAAAAATTCGTTTATTTGCATCAACCTTTAGAGGGGCTCATTCAAGACTTACGCGAACAATTACTCAACTTAAAATGAGAGCTTTGGTTTCTTCTCATCGAGATAGGGGCATACAAAAGAGAAATTTTCGTCGTTTGTGGATCACTCGGATAAATGCAGTAACTCGCGATATTAAAGTATTCTATAGTTATAGTAGATTAATACACAATCTGTACAAGGGGCAATTGCTTCTTAATCGTAAAATACTTGCACAAATAGCTATATCAAATAAGAATTGTCTTTACATGATTTCAAAAAAAATCATCAACTAAAGGAAATTCTAATTATGAAGTAATATACAGGAATGATTGAACAAGAATTCCCCGGAGAATGAACTCCGGGAAGTATAGAATAAACTAAATTGAGATAAAATTAAGATAAGATAAGTAGTAGGAATGAACGAACATGCTTCAATAAAAAAAATTGCTTATCCCCCCTTTTCTGCATTCTGGGCCTTTTCGAGCAAAACATCCAATCCATTTGAGCCATTTGAGCTTGAATTCCGATTGGAGTTTTGAGGCAATCGAGGAATATGCCTATTTTTTTCTGACTCTAGGACCCACAGTTCTAGGGATCGATTCGGCTCTCTCAAATTGTTTCTCATTATTAAGAAAAGGTAACGAAGATAAAATACGAGCTTGTTTTATAGCAATAGTAATTAATCGTTGTTGTTTCAAGGTCAATCTATTTACTCGTCTAGATAATATTTTGCCTTGTTCACTAATAAATCGACTAATTAAACTCATGTTTCTATAATCAATTCGATCCCCCGATACAATTGGGGGCAAACGCCGACGAAAGGAGAGCTTGGATTTACGAAAAGGTTGCTTAGATTTATCCATGGTTTAGTCCTTATTTCAAAAATTTATTTCTTTATTAATTTAAGATCTGACCGAAATAGGGTTTTATTTGTATAATTTATAATTTTGATTTCTAATTTGTATTATCATTGATATATATATGTATATATGTTCTTCCTCTTTCTGCTCTTTGGGTTGGAAAAGATTGCACACATGTTCTGTTCGATCTATTTCTTTATTTCCCCATGAATCGTATGCCTCTGACAATAACGACAAAATTTTCTCAATTCTAATCGACTGGGTGTATTGTGTCGATTCTTTTGAGTAATATATCTAGAAATACCCGGCGATTCTTTATTGACACCATTTCGGGCACAACAACTAGTACATTCCAAAATAACTCTGACCCTTACATCTTTACTCTTGGCCATGAACCCCCTTTGGATCGACTTAACTTAACTTTTCTATTTTCGATCCGAAAAAGAACAAAAAAATTAATAGAAGTTACTAACTATAAATTCAATTTCTAAAGATTTGATTCTAATTTCTAATTAATATTAATTAGAGTAATAATAAAAATTAAATAAATTTAAGATAAATTTATTTCTTTTTTTTTTTTTTTTTTTTTTTTTTTAATTATATATTTTATCTATTCTAATTATATTTATATATAATTATACTATATATTAAATATTAATTAGAATATTTTTATTAATTATAATATTTTATATATTCTATTTTTTATATATTAATAGATTAATATTATTAAATAATGTAAGTAATACAATTTTTTATAACTATCAATTTTTTCTATCCTAATACCACTATGTTTATTTATGTATTTTCTTTACCCGCATTTCTATTTCTAAATCTAATTTTATTAGATCGACTTTTTGCTTAGGTTTAATACAGTTTTTCTTTCTCTTTCCTTCCTATCCTAAAGAACTGAAAAAGGGGACAAAATGCATTTTTTTTCGCATATCCATAACTAGAATTAAAAAAAAGGAAATGACAAAGCGTCTGGGAATAAACGATTAATCTCTATCAATAGACCCGCTAAAGACCCAAACCATAGAGTAGTTAGCACAGGTGCCGTGGAGAGATATGTTTTTATATCTCGCATTTAAAATCCTCCTTGTTTATTATTTAATGTAAAACATAGACATAGATTATATATATGGGCGTCGTAGTTCAAGATCATTTGTATTTATTTTTATGCATAATTCGTAACTAAAATGCATATGTACAAGGGTTCTTGTCCCTAAAAAAAAAGAAATATTTATTGATAACACTCAGAAAGAAGGGCTTTTTTATTTCTTTTTTTTTTACGTTAGTTAGGTTTCATTTCAAAAGTATATAAATAATAAATATAATTTTTAATATTATTATATATATAAAATAAAGTCTAAAAAATATATAAAGTATAAAAAAAGAAGAAAAAATGGTAAGAAAATTTTATATGTATATAAATGGAGAAGAAA